GGGATTATGGGACAAAAAATAAATCCACTGGGTTTCCGACTTGGTACAACGCAAAGTCATCATTCTCTTTGGTTTGCACAACCAAAAAATTATTCTGAAGGTCTACAAGAAGATCAAAAAATACGAGACTCTATTAAGAATTATGTACAAAAAAATATGAGAATCTCTTCTGGTGCTGAGGGAATTGCACGGATAGAAATTCAAAAAAGAATCGATCTAATTCAGGTCATAATCTATATAGGATTCCCAAAATTATTAATAGAAAATAAACCGCGAAGAATCGAAGAATTACAGATGAATGTACAAAAGGAACTTAATTGTGTGAACCGAAAACTAAACATTGCTATTACAAGAATTGCAAATCCTTATGGACATCCTAATATTCTTGCAGAATTTATAGCCGGACAATTAAAGAATAGGGTTTCTTTTCGAAAAGCAATGAAAAAAGCTATTGAATTAACTGAACAGGCGGATACAAAAGGAATTCAAGTACAAATTGCAGGGCGTATCGACGGAAAAGAAATTGCGCGCGTCGAGTGGATCAGAGAGGGTAGGGTTCCTCTACAAACCATTGAAGCTAAAATTGATTATTGTTGCTATACAGTTCGAACTATATACGGGGTATTAGGAATCAAAATTTGGATATTTAAAGAATAATAAGACTTTTTACGTGTCTTTCCATTTTACCGAGTAATGGAAATAGACCAAATAAAGGACAAAGTTTTTCATACTTCTTATGTTCAATCAAAACAAAAATGAGCAATTCCACAATTCTATAGGGTTGAATAAAAATTCAATTGATCGTTTTATATAATTGCTATGCTTAGTGTGCGACTCGTTGGTTTTTTAGGGTTAGGTTAGGATTAAAAAAAATATACCGACCTGTAGTATTAACTAATAACTATAGCACTAATAACCAACTCATTGCTTCGCATTATCTGCATCCAAAGAACCAGTCAATATATAATATATTGGTTATATCATTGTAGCAACTGAAATCTTTTTTGCATAAAGATAAAAAAACAAATCTGATTATGAGTTGTGAAGTTATAAGTTGTAAAGCGAAACAGAAAAGTATGCGGATAAATGGAAAGATGAGAGAAAGAGAGAAAGAGAATATCAATGATATATGATTCCAATATGTAAGGTCTATGATATGAGTCATCTCATAAAAATAAAATGTAATAAAGCATCAATAAAGATTCATGCCTAATTAGATGAATTCGCTCATAGAACAACAAAATCAAGAGCCTCAAGCCAATAAAGACTGAGAAAATTGACTTAAGAACAAATTTCATTAAGGACTCCGTTGGAGAATTCAGACCTAACCATTAATCGAGAAGCAATGGGAACGATGGAACCCGTGAATGGATACGATTCTATTGAAAATGAATCTCAATAATTCATCGGATGGGATGGCGGAAGGAACCAGAGACCTATTTTTTTATTGTGAGAGGTCATGTATTAACCCTACAACTGAAATCGATATTCAAAGAGTAAATATTCGCCCGCGAAAATTTGTTTTATTTTATTGGATTGATAAATTTTGGTCGATCCACTATGATAAAAAACACAACAAAATAAAGATTCGTTATAACTTAACAAAAAAAAAAAAAAACGACATTTACATTATCTATAAATTGAATCCATGTTTAATTATATATCTAAATATCTAAACACGATATAAAAATTTCGAATAGATTAAGATTAATTATATGAAATTTCAAAGAATCCTATGATTCAGACTATTATTTATTAATAAATGTATATCTTGATAAAATATTTTTTAGTCGTTTCATTCGCGAGGAGCTGGATGAGAAGAAACTCTCATGTCCAGTTCTGTAGTAGAGATGGAATTGGGAAACAACCATCAACTATAACCCCAAAAGAACAAGATTCCGTAAACAACATAGAGGAAGAATGAAAGGAATATCTTATCGCGGTAATCATATTTCTTTCGGTAGATATGCTCTTCAAGCACTTGAACCTGCTTGGATCACATCTAGACAAATCGAAGCAGGGCGCCGAGCAATGACACGAAATATACGCCGTGGTGGAAAAATATGGGTACGTATATTTCCAGACAAACCAGTTACAGTAAGACCAACAGAAACCCGTATGGGTTCGGGGAAAGGATCCCCCGAATATTGGGTAGCTGTCGTTAAACCGGGTAGAATACTTTATGAAATGGGTGGAGTAGCCGAAAATATAGCTCGAAAGGCTATTTCAATAGCGGCGTCCAAAATGCCTATAAAAACTCAATTCATTATTTCTGGATAGGAATGTAGAACCAAAGGAAAGAAGTTTTGGGTATAAAAAAACAATTGCAGGTTTTCTTTTTTTTTTTTTTATTTCGTCCTTTGCTTTACTTTACATTAAAAAAAAACAGATTAAAAAAATGATATGATTCAACCTCAAACCCATTTGAATGTAGCAGACAATAGCGGGGCCCGAGAATTGATGTGTATTCGAATCATAGGAGCTAGTAATCGTCGATATG